AAGCCTTGTTCTTTGGAAGATCTATCTCGTGTCTGGTACTGCATGGTTCCACTCTGCAAGAACTCCGAATCATTCTCTTGAAGCTCATCCTCTTTATGATAAATGATCCATTTGCCCCGAAATGACCCAGTCCAATAGGGAAATCCCAATTCAGTGGGCCTTTCGATACAATCAAATCGCCATATTCTAGGAGCCCAAACTATGTGATTGAATAAATCCTCCTCTATCTGTTGCGGATCGAGGGCCCCTTCCCCTTCTTCAAACTCCGATTCGTATTTTTCATATAGAAATCTCTGATCAACGATAGAACAAGATCCATTTTGCATCATATCTAACTGATTCCTTGGTTCGGACCGAAGAAGTAATGTCACTCGATTATTATCAAACTGACTGCAAGATTTTTCTGTCCGTGAGGATCCCGCCAGAGCCAGAGCGCCTTCTACTTCTAATAGTAATAAGAGTAATAGGCCATGAACTAGATCAGAATCGTTCTCGACGAATCCATAAGAAGTGATCCAATTTTTTTCATCGTGTCTGGATGAAGACCAAAGATCTTGAGCGACCGATCCGGCAGAACAACTCAAAAGATAAAGAAGTATCGTTAATTTCTTCATGCTCGTTCCAAGTTCGAAGTACCATTTGTACAAATAAGAATCCCCTCCCTTACATGATTTCTTCTTCATATAGATAGATATAGGATCTATGGGGCAATTACTTAGAAGTACATTTTGTGTAACAGCCCTTCCTATCTGATAGAAAAGGATCCCATGATCCTGAACCGATCTTATCTGGGATCGAAAATCCCAAGTTTTTCTATGAAGAGCTGATCTAATTGTATTAGTTTCTATAATGGATTTCTTCTGTGTAATACTAATTGATAGGGCCTCATTGATAAGTGCTACAAGATCTCGCGCATTGGAACCCATGGTTATGGACCCGAATCCGTTAGTATGGAACATCTTCTTTTCCAAGTGAAATCCTCTAGTATATGAAAGAATGAAAAAGTGCTTTCGTTGTTGTGGAAGAAGAAGCCTTCGTATCTTAATGCATGTATTGAATTTCTTTGGAGCTATTAGAGCGGGATCCACTTTTTGGGGAATATGAGTCGAAGCAATAACAAGAATCTTTCCAGTGGAACATCTTTCACAATCCCTGGAGAGATAGTTCTCTAATAGATCGAGGGATAAGTAATTCGACTCATTCACATGCAGATCATGAATGTTTGGAATCCATATTATGCAAGGAGACATTGCTTTTGCTAATTCGAATTGAAGGGTGATATCAAATCGGTCTATTTTCGTCGTCATATACATAGTTAGCACATTCGTCATAGTTAGCAGCTCCGTATCAATATCAAGGTCATCATTACTATCATCAATATCGTCACTATCATCAATATCGATATCATCAATAGGATAACCTTTAGGCTTGTCATCCAGGAACTTGTTCGGAAATACCGTAATGAAAGGAACATAGGAGTTTGTCGCTAGGTATTTGACCAAACAGGATCGTCCAGTTCCTATAGAACCTATCACTAAAATACCTCTAGAAGGGGATAGGGCTAAGCGGAGCGAAAAGGGTTTTCCATGAGGAGATGGGGAATGAAAAATATTAGCCCCACACAAGGTTTGTGAATAAGTGATTGTATGATAATGAGCAAGGAATATCCGTCTTTCTGCTAAACAGGATCTATTGAACTCATAATTCATTAGATCCTTTTGATGAATGTCAACTAAGTATCGTAAGGAAATTGATCCCGGTTGTTCAATCATTTGATAACCAGAGTCATTCTTTGATAAATGATCACTATGAGTCAGACTCAATAGAATTTGATCAATCCTTTTTTCTGTCGTTAAGGTGGAGAACTGAACCAAGAATTCTCTTTCTTCATCATCAATCGAATCACTGTTCGCGACCCAGAATTCTATTTTATCATCAATCCAATCACCATTCACGTTTTTTCTTTTTCTTATCAATGAATAGATCTCTTTACTTGTACGACTTAGATGTCTCGTATTTCTCGAAAAAATGATTCGATTGATGGGATTTGGTATGATACTTACAAGATCGATGAGATTGATCTTCCAATATTTCTTCTTAGAACGTATTGATTTGACCCCATAAGCGGGACCACCACCCAATAGCATGTTGCCACCAGAAGCAGAACCCCGTATTTCTTCCAGAGAATCTCCTAATTGTTCCAGAACAACTAGAAAGAGATTCTTTAACCAGAAAGGATTCAGTTCAGATGTAGGATACCTATCCAGAAGTTTTCGAAATTCCATCATGTATGATGGAATCATCAAAGATTTGATCTTTTCTAACTCTGTCTGTAACTCACTAGAGGCTCGGGAAACAAAGAGAAGATGTATACGAACGAGATATCCAGCAACAAGAAGAAGGAAAAAGATGGAATAGAGGAACTCCCGAGCATTTGTTGATCTCAGATGTGCCCATATCAATGGAACGGGTGACTCATTATTTCGATGAATCATTTCTT